AGAAAGGATTTTTATCCAAACATTAATTGGTCGTGTATTAGCCGATGATATATATATGGGCATACGCTGTATTGCCACTAGAAATCAAGACGTTGGGATTGGACTTGTAAATCGATTCATAACCTTTCGAGCACAACCAATAGCTATTCGAACTCCTTTTACTTGTAGGGGTGCATCTTGGATCTGTCGATTATGTTATGGCCGGAGTCCTACTCACGGCGACTTGGTTGAATTGGGAGAAGCTGTAGGTATTATTGCAGGCCAATCGATTGGAGAACCGGGTACTCAATTAACATTAAGAACTTTTCATACCGGCGGAGTATTCACGGGGGGTACTGCAGAACATGTGCGAGCTCCTTCTAATGGAAAAATAAAATTCAATGAGGATTTGGTTCATCCGACACGTACACGCCATGGACATCCCGCCTTTCTCTGTTCTATAAACTTGTATGTAACTATTGAGAGTGAAGATATTCGACATAATGTAAATATTCCACCCCAAAGTTTTCTTTTAGTTCAAAATGATCAATATGTAGAATCAGAACAGGTGATTGCTGAGATTCGCGCGGGAACATCCACTTTTAATTTTAAAGAGAAGGTTCGAAAACATATTTATTCTGACTCAGACGGAGAAATGCACTGGAGCACCGATGTGTATCATGCACCCGAATTTACATACGGCAATGTTCATCTATTACCAAAAACAAGTCATTTATGGATATTATTAGGAAGGCCGCGCAGATCCAGTCTAGTTTCACTTTCGATCCACAAGGATCAAGATCAAATGGGTGCGCATTCTCGTTCTGTCAAGAGAAGATCTACTTCTAACCTTTCAGGAACGAAGGATCCGCCGAGAGAAAAATTCTTTACTTCGGATTTTTCGGGTAAAAAAGAAGATAGGATTCCTGATTATTCAGACCTTAGTCGAATTTTATGTGCTAGTCGTTGTAATCTCGTAGATCCGGTCATTCTCTACCGGAATTCTGATTTATTCTCAAAGAGGCGAAGAAATAGATTCATCATTCCACTCCAACCGATTCAAGAACGCGAGAACGAACTAACGTCCCCTTCAGATATCTCAATTGAAATCCCCGTCAATGGCATTTTCCGTAGAAATAGTATTCTTGCTTATTTGGATGATCCTCGATACAGAAGAAAGAGCTCGGGTATTACTAAATATGGGACTCTAGAAATGCATTCAATCGCAAAAAAAGAGGATTTGATTGAGTATCGAGGAGGCAAGGAATTTAGGCAAAAATACCAAATGAAAGTAGAAAGGGTAGATCGGTTTTTTTTTATTCCCGAGGAAGTGCATATATTACCAGGATCTTCTTCCATAATGGTACGGAACAATAGTATAGTTGGGGCAGATACACAAATTACTTTAAATATAAGAAGCCGGGTAGCCGGGTTGGTCCGAGTGGAGAGAAAAAAAAAAAGAATTGAACTTAAAATATTTTCTGGAGATATACATTTTCCTGGAGAGACAGATAAGATATCCCGACATAATGGCGTTTTGATACCACCAGGAACAGGAAAACAAAATTCCAAGGAATCCAAAAGGGGGAAAAATTGGATCTATGTTCAACGGATCACACCTAGTAAGAAAAAGTATTTTGTTTTGGTTCGTCCTGTCGTCACATATGAAATAACGGACGGTATAACTTTAGGAACGCTTTTCTCGCCGGATCTGTTGCAGGAAAGGGATAATGTGAAACTTCGAGTTGTCAATTATATCCTTTCTGGAAATGGTAAACCAATTAGAGGAATTTCTGATACAAATATTCAATTAGTTCGGACTTGTTTAGTATTGAATTGGGACCAAGACAAAAAAAGTTCTTCTAGTCAAGAAGCCCGTGCGTCCTTTGTTGAAATAAGGGCAAATGGTTTGATTCAACATTTCCTAAGAATCGACTTGCTGAAATCCACTATTTTATATATCGGAAAAAGGAATGATCCCTCAGGCTCAGGGTTGCTCTCGGATAATGGATCAGATTGCACCAATATCAATCCGTTTTCTTCAATTTATTCCAAGGCAAGGATTCCACAATCCCTTAACCAAAATCAAAGAACTATTCATACGTTGTTGAATAGAAATACGGGATTCCAATCGTTAATAATTTTGTCATCATCGAATTGTTTTCGAATGGGTCCATTCAACGATATAAAATATCACAATGTGATAAAAGAATCAATTCAAATTACAAAAGATCCTGTAATTCTAATTAAGAATTCGCTGGGGCCTTTAGGAACAGCCTTTCTAATTACGAATGTTTATTCATTTTACCATTTAATAACTCATAATCCGATCTTGGTAAATCACTATTTACAACTTGACAATTTAAAACAGACTTTTCAAGTATTTAAATTTAAATATTATTTAATCGACGAAAATGAGAAAATTTATAACCCCGGTCGGTGCAGTAACATTATTTTCAATTTGAATCGGTATTTTCTCCATGCCAATTATTGTCAAGAAACATCTACAATAATGAGTCTT